AATTTGTGACCTTTCATAGAATCTGTTATATAAATAGGTATATGTTCCTTTCCATTATGAATACCGATTGTATGGCCAACCATTGAGGGTATAATAGTGGATGCCCGAGACCAAGTGACTATTATTTCTCTCTCCTCCCCCTTTTTGATTTTCTCAAATGTTTCCGATAAATGCTTAGCTACAAATCTTTTCTTTACTACAATCCTTTTTTTGACAATCCTTTTTTTGACAATCCTTCTTCTTTCACCTATCACAGCTGATTACTCCTTTTTTTGCATTGAAAAGATTCTCATTCTATGTCCAATAGAATGATCTAAGTATCGAGGTCAGAATCAATAATTCGGAATGGAAAAAAGACAAAATACTTTCTTTAGCTAGATAAGGGGCGGATGTAGCCAAGTGGATCAAGGCAGTGGATTGTGGATCCACCATGCGCGGGTTCAATTCCCGTCGTTCGCCCATACCATTTTTTCGAATTCCAAAAATTCGATTTGGAATATTCCTATTTACGGCGACGAAGAATCAAGCTATCACTATATTTTCTCCTTTTCCTACTTCTTCTTCCAAGCGCAGGATAACCCCAAGGAGTTGCGGGTTTTTTTCTACCAATTGGGGCTTTTCCTTCACCGCCCCCGTGTGGATGGTCCACAGGGTTCATAACTACTCCTCTTACCACAGGACGCTTACCTAGCCAACACTTCGATCCAGCTCTACCCAAACTCTTGAGCTTCACCCCAACATTACCCACTTGTCCGATTGTTGCTAAGCAGTTTTGGGATATCAAACGAACCTCCCCAGATGGTAATCTTAATGTGGCTGATTTACCCTCTTTTGCAATCAGTCTCGCTACAGCACCTGCTGCTCTAGCTAATTGTCCGCCTTTTCCATGTGTGAATTCTATGTTATGTATGGCCGTGCCTAAAGGCATATCGGTTGAAGTAGATTCTTCTTTTTTATCAAAAAAACCCCTTCCCAAACTGTACAAGCTTCTTACAAAGCATACGGCTTTCTAGATGTATATGATGATATAGAAAAAAATAGATCTTTTCATCGTATAATGAAGTATAACATGAGTGGATATAGAGGAATACCAATCTGATGAATCATTCATGTTATCATCTTCTACATCCTAGGTCTCTCCGTTCCGTCATCTGGCTTATGTTTCTCATGTAGCATTCAGACCGAATGACTCTATCAAATTACGTCGATACTTCCACATATTACGGGTAACGTAGGAGACATCTCTTCGGTGGATCTTCATTACCACTGCTTAGCTTTCAATTCGCCTCTGACCATCAAATGAAATGTGAATAACCCTCCTCTCTTTGAAAGAAGGTGCGCTTCCAGTTCTGTGCGTGCTTCAAACAGTTTTCTCCATATTACCATATCTCGAGAGTCAATAATTTTCTATGAGAAACTACTGAACTCAATCACTTGCTGCCGTTACTCAACAGTTTTCTGTTGAGGTCTATTCCATAGAGGTACTCCAATTGGATCAGTGATCGATTTATAGGTTTTGTCGTAAACCTAATTGGTTACGTCCAATTACGTAAATCAATAGTTCAAACCGCACTCAAAGGTAGGGCATTTCCCATTGATATAAAAGCTTCTGTACCAGAAGCAATGGTATCTCCGATTCTAGCTCCTCTGGGATGTAAAATATATCTCTTCTCACCATCCCCGTAGTGTATAAGACAAATGTATGCATTTCGATTAGGGTCGTATTCTATGGTTACGATTCTACCAGATATGCTTTTTTGATTCCGTCGAAAATCGATTCGACGGTATAAGCGCTTATGACCCCCCCCTCTATGCCTTACGGTAATGATTCCTCTGGCATTACGACCTTTACTACAATGATGTCGTCCATAGATCAATTTATTTCGTGGATTGGATTTCATTTGACTGTCTACGGCTCCTTTGCGTGTGCTCGGACTAGAGATTTTGTATAAATGCATCGTCATCAAGTCTTTATTTTGAATTTCTTTTCTCTAGAAGAGGTGGAATAGAATAACCCGGTGCAAGCGGAATGATCATACGCCTCTAATGCATTGTATGTCCCATAATAAGTTCGGGGTAGAAGATGACTATTCATAGCTATTACCTTAACAAGAAGAGTTCGACCCAATCCTTGATTTCTGTCTTTGTTGATCCTGATTCGACATTAGAAGTATACAAGGTCTTCAAGTTCTTCCTCGTGTAAGAATTTGTCATTGTTGAACAAATGCTTATCTACTTCTCCTTCCTTTCGGTATCTTTCTGAGAATTCCTTCTTTATATTTGACGAGAGTCAAAATAGTCAAATTCTTGATCCTCTCAAAAATCCATTATTGTGTAAGAAATATTGACATTCCCATTTTCCAGATTGTTCAAAATCTTCTATGTGGATCTAAGAATCTCATATCAATAGAAACCATATTCTCATCCGTAGGACTCCAAGTACGCGAATCAATCAAAGATTCGATCGAAACTCTCCATTCGTAAATGAAATCCACAATCTTGACAAATATATTTGTTTTTTTGCGCATATTTTTTGTAAATGGATGTCTCACAATTTTCACAATAAGTTTGTAAATGAGCGTATGGCCCAAATACATCGTCTTGATTTTGATATTTAATGAAAGATTGATTCTTTCCGAAGACTTTTTCCTGTAACTACTGCATATTTGATTCCATCCATAAATCCATTTTCTTACCTATGATTTTCAGTATCGATCAGAATCCTAGTTCTTACTCTTCCTATGTTATGGTATGAATATACCATACCAATTAATTCGGTATGTATGGATGAGGAGATCCCATTGATAGAGAGCCAATTCCGATAGACTTTTTGAACGTTCCCATTAGCGTGCATCCAGTAGGAATTGAACCTACGAATTTGCCAATTATGAGTTGGGCGCTTTAACCATTCAGCCATGGATGCTTAACATAATAGGTATATTAAGATTATTGATCATAATCTCAACATTGGATCAAGAACGGGGTCAGAGAGAGCTAATTCGTCTAAAGCCATCGAACCGGCCCAACCAGCAACTAGAGTTATATAAAAAGAATAAAAAGAAAGCAATCGACCGCGATCATTCAATACGACAGTATGAACACGATACTAAGGTAAACCCATGGAAATATCCCTTTATCAAAGAGAAATAGAAACTATGTCACTTTATTTTATCAAAATTCAGAAGACTCTATAATGGGTACCTAAACTCTTGATACTGTGTACCTAAACTCTTTTTCAGTAGATTCTGTGGGTTCATTTTGATTTCATCTCATTGAAAATCAAAATAAGGGAACAACTCTGTTCGTAAGAACAAAGAGAAGCAGATCTATTCTATACCCGATAAGTACCAATACGCAACGGGAAGATTGCATTATTGGAGAATAAATGGATACTTTTTGATCATTCGAATGATCAATCAATCAGTTTTTTTGAATCGACAAGAAATCATGGATTTTCACCTTTCCTTATTGAAGTGAATAAAGGATATGCATTTTTTGGTTCAAATTTTGGAATATTAGGAATACCAAAAGTATCTTTTCAACGTCCTAGAACCGAAAAGCTTGGCTTGACATATAGTGCGACTTGTCAAATATATTGATATGGGATTTACCCCTTCTCTTCCCCGATCGAGATATCCTCTGCTGAAGAGATATTGTATTGAGTAAACCATCATTCATTCGGAGCACGAAGTCAAATTTCAATATGAACTTTTTTTTTCGAAAATAGCTAATTCGTATTAAGTTAATAGGACAAGGGAAATCCATTAATAGGAGAGAAAATCCATTAATAAAATCAATTCAAAAAAAGGATTTTCACAAGTTCTACAAAGAACTTTATTATTAACCTTTTTTTCTTATTTTTCACTCAATAACATATGAAAAAAACTCGCATAAGAAATTGTAGAAATGATCTTCACGGTGTCGTCAAAAATTTGTTAACAGATGTCGTATTTTTTTTAACAGGTGTCGTATTTGTTGTAGTAGCGATTCGTGTCCATAATCGAAATACCCATATAGGAGAAAGACAAAATATCTATTTGACGGAGTTTCTTCCTATTAATAATGAGGATCTTAGATATCAAGAATTCCTCAATGGTCAAAAAAAAACTTTTTTTTGACTATTTCTGCAAGGGTATCTTACATAAAGATACCTCAGGATCAGGAGAGTGGTGACACATTGTATAAATCTTTCATGTATAAAATAGATAAATTCTATCAAAAAATCTACATGAAATTCTATATATCTTTCATTTTTCCAAGAACTCTTTATCGAATGAAATCCCATCGAGAATTCTCTAAATTTTTCATTTCTCCAATTCCATTTCATCCAATTCAATTGGATCCAATTAAAGTAGATTATAGTTCTTTCATTTCAAAAAGAAAATTCAAATCGATCCAGAATTCTATAGAGCTAGTTCCTCGATCAAGTACCTTTTTAGATGGAAGACGGACCTGGGAGATCTTTTTTGGAAATCTATGATTTTTTGGAAATCTATGACTATGAATTGATCGGATTCAAAAGTAAAAAACTTGCGTCAATATCTCACAAACATGGAGTGTGAATCAAATCCATGTTCTGAGAAATCTTTCCCATCCGGAAAGAAGGAAAATGGAGTCTTTTTCGTTTTCGAAGGAAAAAGAAAGAAATTCGTAAACGTAACATGAAGATAATAGAAGAAAGCAATCTTATTTCTTTAATCATTTTCGAAGGAGATATTCAAGATCGTAATTATTATTACCAATACAAAATTTAGAAAAAATCTCTGCTAATGACATTGGATACGATGGGGTTCGAACTTAGAAATCCTTTCCAACATTTATTCCTGCTTGATATTCCCAAACTTGGTATCCAAAATTGAGGATATATTGGATATATCGTGGGTAATTCTTGAAAACATTCTTGACTCTGATAAGTGAGAAAATCTTTTTGAAATGAACTCTGATATGATAAATAATAAGATTTCGAGTATTTTTATATCCCTAAAACTAATAAATAAGACTCATCTGTCTGGAAAAAAGAATGATTCTTTCTTTTAATGGGTCTTCTCCTTTTCTTTCTTTGACACTTTCTTTATTTTCATATGAGTCATTTGAAGAAGAAAATCTCTTTTTGAGAGAAAGGGATGAAAAGGATTTTGATATTTCAACCAATTTCTCAGAAATATCTGCGTATGGATATACAAAAGTTATGGTATAATATAAAACAAATACTTAATTCACTTCACCATCCATATTTTTTTGTAAAAAAAGGAGATAGGATGAGTAAAATATTCTTTTTCTGAAAAAAGGAGGAAAAAATGAAAAAAGAATTACTCTGTTCGTTTCTATTCGGTTTATGGAATCATTTTGTTCTATTTTTTATTATGTTTTGCTCATTTTGGTTTGAACCACGATTTTATATCGTGGAATTTGATTATTTCACGAACAATTTCGAATTGTACATTTTTTTCTATGTGTTCTATAAATTTGTGATAGAGATTTTTCTCTATTTTATAGGATGCATTTTCAAAATGTTCAAATTTCGAAATATTCATTTCGAAAACCAAATTGAGCAATATGCTAAGCTCATTCACGGGCTTATGCTATCCTATACATTAATGTCCATTAATGAAGATGAGCTAATGGAATTATTGTATAGCGGTTTTTTTGTATTTCGATTCATTTTTTTGAATTGGAAATCAAGATCTCGTATTGATTTTCAATTCAAAGTCTTTTATCGCAGGTTTTTGATTCTATTGATTATTATCCTGATTTTCAAGATAATCAAAAACTTTTTTGATAAGTGAGAAATTTGAAATAAACTCTGTAGCAAGATTTCGAGTATTTTTATATCTCTATGGGATAGAAGAAGAAAAATCGAAATGAAATCAAGAATCCAGGAAAAAAGGAAATCAAAAAAGAAGTAGAAGATAGAAAGGATTCAAAATGAATAAATTGAAACTCATAAAGAATAAAGAAAGTATTTTGTCTTTTTTCCATTCTGAATTATTGATTCTGACCTCGATACTTAAGAAATTGCGTAAGCTAAACCCAACCGATAATATGGGATTCTATCCCGTCTGAGTTCTGATAAAAAATCATCTTATATCGTATATTAGAATTCACTTTGTCTTATTTTCAAATCAAAAAAGAATACTCGTATGAAACAAGTTCAAGTTAGAAATAGCAGCTTTTCAGATAAGTTATACTATTCCGTAATAGTACGTACATGTTTTCAAAAAGACAATTATGATTCTTTGATTCGTTTTTTTATTTTATGTTCATACAGCGATTTATATATATATATATATAACCTAGATCAAGAATATAACCCTTATT